AACTCAAGTTATTTGAACTCTAGCTCTAAAAGTGGCGATATTTCTGATGATCCTTTCATCTATTATACTAAAGAAGATAGTTGGACTAATCACATTACTAATTGCATTGACAGTTATCTTCATTCTCAAATACGTATCGGGAGTTCCATCCTAAGTGGTAGTGACAATTACAGTGACAGTTATATTTTCAGTTTCATTTTTAATGAAAGTGAAATAAGAGAAAACTCTAATATCTCAAATGATAGTAATTTAACTATAACAGAAAACTCTAATATCTCAAATGATAGTAATTTAACTATAACAGAAAACTCTAATAATCTTGAGGGAACTCAAAAATATAGGCATTTGTGGGTTCAATGTGAAAATTGTTATGGATTAAATTATAAGAAATTCCTTAAGTCAAAAATGGGTATTTGTGAACAATGTGGATATCATTTGAAAATGAGTAGTTCAGATAGAATTGAACTTCTGATTGATCCGGGTACTTGGAATCCTATGGATGAAGATATGGTCTCTACGGATCCTATTGAATTTCATTCGGAGGAAGAAGCTTATAAAGATCGTATTGATTCTTATCAAATAAAAACAGGTTTAACTGAAGCTGTTCAAACAGGTATAGGTCAACTAAACGGTATTCCTGTAGCAATTGGAGTTATGGATTTTCAGTTTATGGGAGGTAGTATGGGATCTGTAGTAGGGGAAAAAATTACCCGGTTGATTGAGTATGCTGCTAATAAATCCCTACCCCTTATTATAGTATGTGCTTCCGGAGGGGCACGCATGCAAGAAGGAAGCTTGAGCTTAATGCAAATGGCTAAAATCTCGTCTGTTTTATATGATTATCAATCAAATAAAAAGTTATTCTATGTATCAATCCTTACATCTCCTACTACTGGTGGGGTGACCGCCAGTTTTGGTATGTTAGGGGATATTATTATTGCCGAACCTAACGCCTACATTGCATTTGCGGGTAAAAGAGTAATTGAACAAACATTGAATAAGACAGTACCTGAAGGTTCACAAGCAGCCGAATTTTTATTTCATAAGGGTTTATTCGATCTAATCGTACCACGTAATCTTTTAAAAGGCGTTCTAAGTGAGTTATTTCAGCTGCATACTTTTTTTCCTTTGAATCAAAATAAAGTCGAGGATTGAGGTAAATTATTTTATTTGTGTCAATGTGAAAAAGTATTTTGTTTTTTTATTGTAATCAAAGTAAAAACCAAAAGAATGGGAGTTTTTGGTTGGTAACATCCTAATTTTTTTTGGAATAAAGAAAAAAAAAATGTTAATTTAATAATTCGATTCTATTTCTGATTACTAATTACTAATTAAGAAACCTCGATCAACAAGATAGAAGAAGTCCTTTTTCTTCTGTGAAATTAGTCAAATAATCAAAATCAATCTCATGGTCCTTTCGTACACTTAGATATGTATAGAATTACAAAATCACTTTTTTTTTGTATCTTATCTTTCGTTATTTTCTGGGAATCCTTAATTAAAAAAAAAAACCCTCTTGGATCAGATTCGAATGAATCCTTTGAAAATTGAATTTATAGGAAACTCTCCTTTTTTTTGAATTAGTAATTAGTCGAAGCAAAAGAAATAAAAAAAAGATGAAGAATAATAAAGGAAATTTGATTATCATATTCCTTTTTTAGTTCTACATTCCTTGTATTTATTCTCAAACTATAAACTAAAAGTCATTCTATAGAATTAGAATTCCAATTAATTTATTAATATAATAACATAATAACAACAAAAAAAATATAATAATACAATACAGGTACAATTACAATTTATAGTAAATCGAGGTGCCCATTCTATGACAACTATGAACTTTCCCTCTATTTTTGTTCCTTTAGTAGGCCTAGTATTTCCGGCAATTGCAATGGCTTCCTTATTTCTTCATGTTCAAAAAAATAAGATTGTTTAGATTTTTGCGTCCAAATATCATTTTTCAAGACTTAGACTTGAATCATAATACAGATATCTATTTAGCAGAATGGTATACCACGCGATTTCTTCCGAACATAAATGAAAGAGCTCCTATGTTATGTATGTGGAAAGATGACGACACATGGGTAGATGTTATTATTTTTATCTAACTAAAAATATTTCGATATTTAACTAAAATAAAAGTGAAATATACCCGATACTCCTAATAGTACTAGTTGATGAGAGTTACATCGGAAACAAGACAGAGTAAGGAAAGTACAATTAATTTGGGATATTCTTTCAATTCAAATTAAATGCAACCAGATCTAGTATGAATTGGCGATCAGAACGTATATGGATAGAACTTATAACGGGATCTCGAAAACTAAGTAATTTCTGCTGGGCTTTTATTCTTTTGTTAGGTTCAATAGGATTCGTATTGGTTGGAATTTCCAGCTATCTTGGTAAGAATTTGATATCTTTATTTCCCCCCCAGCAAATTGTCTTTTTTCCACAAGGGCTCGTGATGTCTTTCTACGGGATCGCAGGTCTCTTTATTAGTTCCTATTTGTGGTGTACAATTTCGTGGAATGTAGGTAGTGGTTATGATCGATTCGATACAAAAGAAGGAATAGTCTATATTTTTCGTTGGGGATTTCCTGGAAAAAACCGTCGCATCTTCTTCCGATATCTTATAAAAGATATTCAGTCTATTAGAATCGAACTTAAAGAGGGTATTTATACTCGTCGTGTCCTTTATCTGGAAATCAGAGGCCAGGGAGCCATCCCCTTGACTCGTACGGATGAGAATTTGACTCCACGAGAAATTGAACAAAAAGCTGCTGAATTGGCTTATTTCTTACGTGTACCGATTGAAGGATTTTGAAAAATGAACGGAAATTATGAATGCTTTTTTAACTTGGAGTAAAATAAAAAATCTAGAAAACTTTTTTCTACGGCATGCCTTAACAGAAATTTAATCAAAAACCTCACTCGGGTCAAAGCAGACGTATACAGAACAATCAAAGGTAGAAACATTACAAATACGAATACCAAATAAGGGGTCTTTGGCTGGAAATTTACTTAGATATTCAATTCAGGAACAACAAAAAAGAAATCATGTAAATTTTTTATGTTATCTTTTTTTTTAGCAATTTTTCTTTTTTTTTTTATCCTTTCTTCCCTTTAATTGGAAAGAATTCAATTCTTAATTAAAACGATAAATAATTAAATTATCCAAATTAGGTCTTGTTTTGCCACCCATTTTTATAATCACATTCATACCTTCAATTCTTTTTTTTGTGCTATGGTTAACTTGTAAAAATTTTGAACTATTTATTTTATTTGAAATTTTGGTAGAAAGTGAGTTCTTTCCTCTTGAAATCCAAATAATATTCATAAATTGAAAATGAAAAATGAAGCGCCTCTGCCGCGTCTTTATCTTTTTTTTGTTATTTATTCGAAGTGAACTCTTTTTCTTGTCATAAAAAAAACAAAGAATAGATTCACGGATTCGATACATTCGAATAGTTCATCTTTGATAGAAATATTCGATCACATAAAATCGACGAACACGACGGGTTCATTAACAATTTATATTATAGATGAAAAAAAAATGGAAAAAAAGAAAGCATTTATTCCTTTTCTATATCTTGTATCTATAGTATTTTTACCCTGGTGGATCTCTCTATCATTTCAAAAAAGTCTGGAGTCTTGGGTTACTAATTGGTGGAATATTAAACAATCTGAAACTTTTTTGAATGATATTCAAGAAAAAGATCTTCTAGAAAAATTCATCGAATTAGAGGAACTCCACTTGTTGGACGAACTGATAAAACCGGAAACACATCTACAAAAACTTCGTATAGGAATCCACAATGAAACGATTCAATTGATCAAGATGCACAATGAGGATTGTATCCATATGATTTTGCACTTCTCGACCAATTTAATCTGTTTCTTTATTCTAAGCGGTTATTCTATTATGGGAAATAAAGAACTTATTCTTCTTAACTCTTGGGTTCAAGAATTCCTATATAACTTAAGCGATACAATAAAAGCTTTTTCTATTCTTTTATTAACTGATTTATGTATCGGATTTCATTCGCCCCATGGTTGGGAGCTAATGATTGGCTCTATCTACAAAGATTTTGGATTTGCCCGTAACGATCCAATAATATCTGGTCTTGTTTCCACTTTTCCAGTCATTCTAGATACAATTTTGAAATATTGGATTTTCCGTTATTTAAATCGTGTATCGCCATCGCTTGTAGTGATTTATCACTCAATGAATGACTGAAAAGAAGAAAAAAAGGTATATGGATAGAAATCCAATTCTAATTTCTAAATTTATAATAGAATTAGAATGTTTTTTACTTTGTACATAATCAAAGCATTAAAAATTGTACTTCCTCTTTTTTTTATTTCTACCCATCTAAAGCTAAAGCGGGAGGTTCCTCCCCTATTCCACTACTATTTGTTCAGTAAATTCAGTTTTTAAGTTGAAAGTAAATAACAGAATCGTGGATAGGGAACTATACTAGCAACCTACCCAATTTATTGTAAAAATTTTCGGAATCAACGATTGGACCATGCAAACTATAAATACCTTTTCTTGGATAAAAGATCAGATTACTCGATCCATTTCCATATCGCTCGTGATATACATAATATCTTGGTCATCCATTTCAAATGCATATCCCATTTTCGCACAGCAAGGTTATGAAAATCCACGAGAAGCAACTGGACGTATTGTATGTGCCAATTGCCATTTAGCTAATAAGCCCGTGGATATTGAGGTTCCGCAGACAGTCCTTCCAGATACTGTATTTGAAGCAGTTGTTCGAATTCCTTATGATATGCAATTAAAACAAGTTCTTGCTAACGGAAAAAGGGGAGGGTTGAATGTGGGGGCTGTTCTTATTTTACCGGAGGGGTTTGAATTAGCCCCACCCGATCGTATTTCTCCAGAGATGAAAGAAAAGATAGGCAATCTTTTTTTTCAGAGCTATCGCCCCAATAAAAAAAATATTCTTGTGATCGGTCCTGTTCCTGGGCAAAAA